GGTATTCTACGCCCGCTCTTACGCGAACCAATACGCCCTCGCCCCCTTCTGCGCGAACCAAAATAACCATATCTCGGTCTAATTTGTTTTCCCTTTGGAGATTTTCTCATCTCATAAACATAAATATGAGTCAAAGATACGGATATATCCATTTCATATCAAAACGGATCTTTTATTTTGATAGTTACAGAGCCTACCTTTGTTTCTGTTTATGTCTCGGATTGATACAAATTACTACAATTCGTTTCTTCCTGCGGAGAATTCGGCATTTTTCACAAATTTTACGAACAGAGGCCTTTCTTTTCATCTTCTTTATTCCTTTTCCCTACCCAAATTCCGAATGTACTCCTTGTAAGAAAATATACGTCTCTTGCAATTTTGAGCCTCGAATTGTATTTCCACAAAGGAATGTTTAAAAGGTCACCCACACCTAATTGTCGTAAGTCGAACCGTTATTTATCCTCCTTCTCTTTCTCTTTTTTACCTTTACCACCCGCTTTTTTACCTTTACCACCCTCTTTTTTATCTTTCTCTTTATCTTTTTTTGGTAATCGGTAGGTTATACGCCCCCTCTTTGAATCATACGGGCTGACTTCGACCCGAACTCTATCTCCGGGTAGTATTCGTATAAAACCTCGTCGAATCTTCCCCGAAATATAACCGATAATCATATCTTTCTCTTCGTTATCTAAACGGATTCGAAACATAGCGTTTCGAAGCGATTCAGTAACTAAACCTTCATAAATCCTTTTTTTGTCTCTTTCATCCTTTTCTGTCATTTTGGCCCACCTCCTTTTTTGTTTTGATTCGCGGGATAAATTCATTTAATATTTTATTAATGAGAATAATGAAATAATCGAGAAATTGAAAGGGCGTCAAGCGCCGGATGATATTAAACGCCCTTTCTTTCCTCTCTTTTTTTTCATAAATAGACGAATTTCCGGATCCCATTCGGTCGGATATCAGAAAGATCACCATAGATAACACAACACCTCCCCCCCAATTCCTTCCAGTCTAGCTTCTCGATCTGTCATTATACCTCGAGAAGTCGAAAGAATTACAATTCCCATTCCACCGAAAATTCTCGGAATTTGTTGATAGTTAGAATAGATCCGTAGACCGGGTCGGCTGATACGCTTGAAAATCTTTCTATATGTTCCTTTCTTATTTCTTCTATGTCGCAGGGTTGAAACCAAGAAAGATTTGTTGTTTTCCCGATGTTTTCTAACGTTTTCAAGAAAACCCTCTCGTAGAAGTATTTTCACAATGCTTTCGGCGATCTTCGTGGATGCTATTCGAGCCGTTCTTTTTTTATCCATGTCGGCATTTCTTAGAAATGTTAATATATCGGCAATGGTGTCCCTACTCATGTCGAACTAGAATTATTGGTGCCTCCTAATTTTGATATAATCAACATGTTCTGTTTTTTTTTTTTTTTTTGTGAATTTTTCATTATTTATTTACGAAATATTAAAAGTATATGCCCGAAACACGATCGAACTAGTATTTAGTATTTAGAATACTTCAGGAGCTAATGAGACTATTTTCGTAAAATTCAATTGTCTCAGTTCATGAGCAATTGCTCCAAAAACTCGAGTTCCTTTTGGATTTCCTTCTTTATTAATGACAACTGCTGCATTGTCATCATATCGTATTATGATACCGTCGTCACGTCGGAGTTCTTTACGAGTACGTACAATTACAGCTCTGATCACTTCTGATCTTTCGAGAGACGTATGGGGCACTGCCTTTTTGATAACAGCAACAATAACGTCACCGATATGAGCATATCGTTGATTACTAGCTCCTATGATTCGAATACACATCAATTCTTGAGCCCCGCTGTTGTCCGCTACATTCAAATGGGTCTGAGGTTGAATCATATCACTTCTCTTCTTTCAATGCCAAGGTCGAAGGAAAAAAGGAAGAAATATTATCTGTCCAAAAATAGAAATAAAGAAATCGAAATCTGCGATTGTCTTTTTCATCACAAATATCCGGTTCCGCATCCCTATCTCGCAATAATGAATTGCGTTCGTATAGGCATTTTGTATGCGGCTATTTCAATAGCTGCTCTGGCTACCGTTTCGGATACTCCACCCATTTCATAAAGTATTCGCCCCGGCTTAACAACGGATACCCAGTATTGGGGTTGTCCTTTCCCCGAACCCATACGCGTTTCCATAGGTTTTACTGTCACGGGTTTATCGGGGAAAAGGCGTACCCATATTTTTCCACCCCGGCGCGCATATCGTGTCATTGCTCGTCTCCCTGCTTCTATTTGTCTAGATGTGATCCAAGCGGGTTCAAGTGCCTGAAGAGCATATTTCCCGAAACAGATATGATTGCCTCGATAAGATATTCCCTTCATTCTTCCTCTGTGTTGTTTACGGAATCTGGTTCTTTTTGGGGTATAGTTGATGGTTGTTTCTCAATCCCATCTCTACTGCAGAACCGGACATGAGAGTTTCTTCTCATCCAGCTCCTCGCGAATAAAACGATTCAACAATATTACAGATACGCGTGTCTTTTTTGAAAAATACATTAAATCGTGGGATTTATTGATATTGAATCTGTTACGCAGGAATCTGTATATCTTGTGTATTTTATGTATACGGATATAGAAAGGTTTCTATATTTCTCTATCCAGATAGAAATAATAATGCCTTTCTTTTTTTTTTTAACGAATCCTTGGCCCTTGCCGAATCGGCTAATAAATTGTAATTCAATAAGGTTTCGCGGGCGAATATTTACTCTTTTCATATTTGCTTCATTTGTAGGGTTAACCCATTGCCTCTCGTAATAAATCAACGGATTCCCGGTTGGTTCCGCCATCCCGCCCAATGAATCATCGAGATTCCGTTTTCAATAGAATCTTGTGGAGTCACAGGTTCCGTCGTTCCCATAGCTTCTCCATTAATGGCTAGGCCTGAACTTTGCAATGGAGCTCCCCAATTCCAATTTGTTCCCAAGTCAATTTCCCCAGTCTCTATTGACTCGAAGCTCTTTATTATTTGTATTTTTTTCTAGGAATTGAAAAATTAGGAAAGAATCCGTATTGATGCTTTATCACACTGCCTTTTACTTTTATGGAGATGATTTATAATAGACCATACATATTGGAATTTTATACCGTTTGGATTCGACTTCTCTCTTTCTCTCATCCTTCCATTTACCCATATCCCTCTATTTTCACCTCACAACCCATAATGAATGAGATTTTTCGTTTATGAAATAAAGATTTCAGTTGCTACAACTATATGATTGACACATCATATAGTAACTGGTTCTTTGGATATCGATAATACAAAACTATGAGCTGGTTATAAGTTCTATAGTTATTAGCCGGGGTCCAGTCCATTTTTTGGATTCCCAACCCACCCTAAAGAAAAACCAACGAGTCACACACTAAGCATAGCAATTCTACCAAAAGTTCAATCGAATTTTTTATTCAGCCCTATAGAATTATAATTGAGAATTTTTCGTAAAAAGAAGAATTTGTCAGTTTTTGTTTTATCACTGGATAGAATGGCAAGGAAAGTCCCATCATTGCTCGCCTACAAATATCCAAATTTTGATTCCTAATACTCCATAGATAGTTCGAACTGTAGAGGAACAATGATCAATTTTAGCTCGAATGGTTTGTAGGGGGACCCTACCTTCTCTGATCCATTCGACGCGTGCAATTTCTTTTCCGCCAATACGCCCTGCTAGTTGCACTTGAATTCCTTTTGTATTTGCTTGTTTCGATAATTCAATAGCTTTTTTCATTGCCCTTCGAAAGGGAACTCTATTCTTTAATTGTAGAGCTATATATTCTGCAAGAAAATTAGGTTGTCTATAAGGTTTTATAACTTTTCTGATAGCAATGTTAAGTTTCCAGTTCACAAAATTTAACCCTTTTTCTTTTTGTACATTGATCTTTAATTTTTTGGTTTCTTGCGTTCGATTCTCTTTAAATAATTTTTTGGGGTCGCCAACATAGATGATGACCGTAATCAGATCAGTTTCTTTTTGAATTTCTATACGTGCAATTCCAACAAAAACCGAGGATGTTTTCCTATTTTTTTGTACATACTTCTTGATACAATTCCGTATTTTTTCATCTTCCTGGAGACCCAGGGAATAACTTTTTGATTGTGCGAACCAAAGGGAGTGATGCCTTTGGGTTTCCCCAAGTCGTAAACCAAGTGGATTTATTTTTTGACCCATATTTTTGTTCTCTCTTCCTCCCTTTCTCTAAATATCTCTCTATTATAAGATCTTTCCATACGTCGTTTGTTCCTAAATAGATATCTTATCTGGTTTCTTTTTAGAGCGATCCCTCACTACAATAGTTATATGACAGGTGGACCTTTTTATCGGATAACTCTGTCCTCGAGCCCGAGGTTTGAGCCTTTTCCTGATAGTACCCCCATTGACTTCGGCTTTACTAATGACTGAATCAGCTTCGTTGAAACTTTTATTATGACTAGCATTTGCTGCTGCAGAATAAACCAATTTCAAAATGGGATAAGATGCTCGATAAGGCATGAGTTCAAGTAGCATAAGTGTTTCTTCGTAAGGACGCCCGCGGATCTGATCAACGACTCTTCGTGCTTTGTGAGCAGACATACATATATTTTGAGCTACAGCCTTTGCTTGTGTAATTAAGGTCTTCTTCGTCTTCATCTTTTGCAAAACCCTCTTCCACTTTCTCCACTTTGACATTAAGGTTCACCTCTCACCAATGAATGATGAGCGCTTACTTCACTTTATTACGGCGAGATTTATTATCCCTTTTCGGGTGTTCGTTGAAAGTCAGAGTAGGCGCGAATTCTCCCAATTTGTGACCGACCATACTACCTGTTATATAAATAGGTAAATGTTCTTTTCCATTATGGATAGCAATTGTATGTCCGATCATTGTGGGTATAATGGTAGATGCCCGGGACCAAGTTAATATTATCTTTTTTTTTTCCTTCATGTTTAGTTTCTCAATTTTTGTCAATAAATGATTAGCTACAAAGGGATTTTTTTGGGATAAGCGCGTCACGGTTGTGGGTTCCTCCCTTTTTCTTTTGTCAAAACGAATTCTATGAAACCTATGGATTTTCCATATTCCTATTCCTATTTACGGCGACGAAGAATCAAACTATCGCTATATTTATTCCTTTTCCTGCTTCTTCTTCCAAGCGCAGGATAGCCCCAAGGGGTTGTGGGTTTTTTTCTACCAATCGGGGCCCTCCCCTCACCACCCCCATGGGGGTGGTCTACGGGGTTCATAACCACTCCTCTGACTACAGGACGCTTGCCTAGCCAACACTTAGATCCGGCTCTACCCAAACTTTTCTGGTTCGCCCCAACATTGCCCACTTGTCCGACTGTTGCTGAGCAGTTTTGGGATATCAAACGGACCTCCCCAGATGGTAATCTTAACGTGGCCGATTTACCCTCTTTTGCAATCAGTTTCGCTACTGCACCTGCTGCTCTAGCTAATTGTCCACCCTTTCCAAGTGTGATTTCTACGTTATGTATGGCCGTGCCTAAGGGCATATCGGTTGAAGTAGATTCTTCTTTTTGATCAATAAAAACCCCTTCCCAAACCGTACAAGCTTCTTCCAAAGCATACGGCTTTCGGATGTCTATGATGATATCTAGACAGATGGATCTTATATGAATCGTATCGTATGATGAAGTACCACACGAGTGGATATATAGGAATCCAAATCTGCCGAATCACTCATGTTATGATCTTATACATCCTAGGTCTCCTCGTTCCGTCATCTGGCTTATGTTCTTCATGTAGCATTCAGACCGAATGACTCTATGAAATTACGTCGATACTTCCACATATTACGGGTAACGTAGGAGACATCTCTATTTTTCCCCGGGGGATCTTTCGAATGACCACTGCTTAGCTTTCAATTCGCCTCTGACCATCGAATGAAATGTGAATAACCCGTCCTCCTCTCTTTGAAACAAGGGAAGAGGTGCTTCCGGTTCTGTCCGTGCTTCAAACAATTTTGTCTTCTCCATATTACCATATCTCTAGAGTCAATAATTTTATATGAGGAACTACTGAACTCAATCACTTGCTGCCGTTACTCTTCAGTTTTCCTAAGAGATCTCTCCCGTAGAGGTACTCAAATTGGATCAGTGATCGATTTCTAGGTTTCGTCGTAAACCTAATTGGTTACTTCCAATTACGTAAATCAATAGTTCAAACCGCACTCAAAGGTAGGGCATTTCCCATTGATATAGGAACTTTTGTACCAGAAACAATGGTATCTCCAATTATAGCCCCTCTGGGATGTAAAATATATCTCTTCTCGCCACCCCCATAGTGTATGAGAGAAATGGATGCATTTCGATTAGGGTCGTATTCTATGGTTACGATTCTACCAGATGTGTCTTTTTCATTCCGTCGAAAATCGATTTTACGGTATAGACGCTTATGACCTCCCCCTCTATGCCCTGCGGTAATGATTCCTCTGGCATTACGACCTTTACCACAATGATGTTGTCCATAGATCAAATTCTTTCGTGGGTTGGATTTCACTCGACTGTCTACGGCTCCACTGCGTGTGCTCGGGGTAGAAGTTTTGTATAAATGCATCGCCGTGTTATTAAGTATTTTGATTTAAGTTCTTTTCTGTATAAGAGTTAGAATAGAATAACCCGGTTGAAGCGTAATGATCATACGTCTGTAATGCATTGTATGTCCCATAATAGGTCCCCTTCCCCTTCTTCCACCCTTTCCCGGGAGTCGATGACTATTCATAGCTATTACCTTGACACCAAAGAAGAGTTCGATCCAATGCTTTATTTCTGTCCTAGTTGATCCTGATTCGACATTAGAAGTATATTGATTGTTCTCCAATAACCGAATACTTTTGCCTGTAAAGACTTCATATTTGATTCCATCCATAAATCCATTTTCTTCCCTATTAGTTCCAGTATCGATAAGAATTCTAGTTCTTACTCTTCATACGTTATAGTATGAATATACCATACCAATTTGGTATATATGTCTTCATATGTTAGAGTATGAATATACCAATTGGTCATGTACGTCTTCGTGTGCGATAGATATATATATCTATACTATACCAATTTGTCATGTATGTCTTGCTATATACCAACTTGTCATGCTTCATATTTGATTCCATCCATCAATCCATTTTCTTCCCTATTACTCGCAGGATCGATATGAATTCTAGTTCTTACTCTTCATACGTTAAAGACTCCACCTTTGTCATATATTCCATATATCATACTAGATAGATATCATATTCATGGAATACGATTCACTTTCAAGATGCCTTGATGGTGAAATGGTAGACACGCGAGACTCAAAATCTCGTGCTAAAGAGCGTGGAGGTTCGAGTCCTCTTCAAGGCATAATATTGAGAATGCTCATTGAATGAGCATTCTCAATAACAGATCTCGGATCTAATCGATATTGATATACCCAGTATCTGTTGATACGAAGTATTCCGGCGATCCCCACGAGCCGAGTCCAGGCTGTTGGAATTGGAATAGGTTCGGCGGCGGATCACGAAATCTTGGCGATCTTCTCTATCTACTGAATGAGGAGTCCGCTTTGAAATCGTCCGCCCTGCACCCACCCCCGAGTATATGCTTCAACAGGAATCACACAAGGGTAAATTGATACAATAGAAACCTCTGGTAAAATGCCCGCCCGTAACCCAACAGATAAAGTACATTACATAGTCCGTTTTGGGGATTGGCGACTTCCCCATTCAGTGACTTTGGCACTGGACGTTCCCAAAATGGGTACTATCGGGTCGGGTGAATTAGATAATAGACGTCTGTTGGCATTCCAGCCTTCCTTCTCCTTTCAGGGCCTATCCGAAAGAGAATCCAGTACCTCTAGGTCGTGAATATCTGAATAGGACGAACCGGCCCCCGTGGATATCTTTGCTTCGGAACAAAATAATTAGAATTAAGCTCGGTCAACTGGAGTGGATCTTCTCAATTGGAATGTGTATTCTCCATATAGGAGATCTTCCAATTGAGAAGATCCATCGACCCGAGACGAAGAGAAAGGCCTATCTATTTTATTTAGTTATTCAGTTAAACCAATGCTTCGTTATTGGAGCAGATAGCAACAACCATTTCATCGGACATGCGTCTTTTTTATTTTCCAATGGATTTCCATGTTTCATTAATGGAAATGGTTTGGTGTAGTGAATAAGAGGCTCTGCTCTGGTCTGGTTGTTCGCCGTTCAAGAATTCTTGTTTAGGCAGTTCATACCACCCATACAGAGTGTTTTGATCTAAGATTTCAATTCTTCTTCCATGTTTCAGCAGTAGCACCGTGGAGCTAAGGTCCAAAATATGGAATAAACAGGTGTTTCCACGACCCTGCCACCCGGTCAATTCTGTTCCACTTAATCCCCCTTTCGTGGCCACATATCTTTCCGGCTAAGGAATGGGGAATCCTTCTCCTGTTATACTTACACAAATCGCATGTTTCATTTCTTCCGGGAAAATCCATTTCTTTCTAAGCAATGCCCTTATCATTTGATCCAATAGCGTTCCGTTAGATAGGAACAGATTTGTTAAATACCGAAGACTCTCGTATCGAGCCTGAGAACGGAAAGATCCCTGAAAAAATGAACTTTTGGCTCTAAAGGGCCTAACATCTCTCTGGCGAGAAATCAACGATTTGAATCGCACCTTATTCTGCTTCACATCCCAGAAGAACCAGTACAGTTGGAGAGAGTCGGACTCCTTATCATCTGGTGGGCGAAGCTTATGCAGCCTTAACCATGAAGCTAACTCTGCTAACTTTGACCCTGAATCTGACTTTGACTTTGACCGTGAATCTGACTTTGACTTTGACCGTGAATCTGACTTTGACTTTGACCCTGAATCTGACTTTGACTTTGACCCTGAATCTGACTCTGACTTTGACCCTGAATCTGACTTTGACTTTGACCCTGAATCTGACTCTGACTTTGACCCTGAATCTGGATCTGAATCTGGCATCTCTTCATCTGCAAAGAGTTCTCGACGGAAGAACCTAAGGGACGACTCTTTGAATATGAAAACGTCTGGCTCTGGAGGGTTCCAAATGAGTCGGCTTATTCGAAAAAAGCCGTTTTCTCTGAGAGATCTAGTTCGTACCCAGTACCGCGCGACGCTCTCCCAAAAGAAAAGGAGCGCAGCCTCATCCCCCTCATCCCCCTCATCCTCATCTTGTTCTTCGGAATAGTCCTCTCGTGCACGGGCCAGCATCAATTGGAAGAACTCAAAATAATCCTCAGGCTCCACTTCACGAGGCCACCTCTCCAAAAATGACTTGGCCCAATAGGGAAATTCCAATTCATCGGGCCTTTCGAACACATCAAATAGATTGAAACCGGGGTGCCATATTCTAGGAGACCCCATTATGCTATGGACTAAAACCTCCTTTACCCTTTTCAGATACAGGAGGATCATTCTTTCTCTTCCCTTTGCCTTTTTTACAAACCCCGAGTCGTCATCTTCTTCAAACGGCGATTCGATTTTTTCTACAAGCCCCAAGTCGCCCCCTTTTTCATCGAGAAATCTCCGATCAACGATACAACAAGTTCCATTTTGGAGCATATCGAACGGATTCCTTGGTTCGGACCGAAGAAGCAATGTCACTCGATCATTATCAAACTGACTGCAATCTTTTTCTGCCCGTGAGGATCCCACCAGAGCGACTTCTAGTTCTAATAGGCCATTAACTAGATCAGCATCATACTGACCGAATTTAAAGCAAGCGGTGGTCCCTCGATCAGGGGGTCTGAGCGTAGACCAAGTATTGTGAGCGACCGGTCCGGCAGAAAAACTCAAAAGATAAAGAAGTATCGTTAATCTCTTCATGCTCATTTCAAGTTCGAAGTACCATTTGTGCAAAAAAGAATCCCCCAGCAGAGGGGGGTATTTGGTTAGAAACATAGATATAGGATCTACGGGGCAATTACTTAAGCAATAACCTAGAAGCACATTATGCGCAACAGCCCTTCCTATCTGATAGGAAACGACCCCATGCTCACTAACCGGGCTTACCTCCCGGTATCGATACACCCAATTTGGTCTATGAAGAGCGAGTCTAATTGTATTAGCGTCTATAATTGATTTCTTCCGTGAAAGACTAATTGATTGGGCCTCATTGGCAAGTGCTACAAAACCTTGTGCACTGGGATCTATGGTTATGGACCCGAATCTGTTAGTATGGCACGTTTTCTTTTCCAAGGGAAATCCCTTAGTATCGGAAAGAACGAAAAAGTTCTTTCGCCGTTGTGAAAGAAGAGGCTTTCGCATCTTAATGCATGTATTGAATCTCTTCGAACCTACTAGGCGGGGATCCATTTTTTTGGGAATATGAGTCGAAGCAATAACAAGAAAATTTCTAATGGAACCTCTTTCACGATCTCCGTAGATATAGTTCTCGAATAGACCGGGGGATAAGTAATTCGACTCCTCCACAGACATATCATGAATGTTTGGAATCCATATTATGCAATGGGACATTGCTTTTGCGAATTCTAATCGAATTAATTGTAATTGAAAGGTGGTATCAAACGGGGCATTCTTTGCTGTTGTCGCCCACCTATAGAAAGCCGGCGCTTCCGTCATAGTTATCCACAGCCCCCTATCAAAATCAAAGTCAGCACGGATATTGCCAATATCATCAAAATCGTCATCATCAAAATCGTCATCATCAAAAAAATCAAAAAGGTCGTGCTCAAGCTCATCCAGCTCATCATCGTCAGTTATAAAGTAGTCAGGCTCGTCATCCCGAAACTCATCCGTAGATAACATAATGAAAGGAAAATACGAGTTTTTCGCTAGGTATTTGACCAAACAGGATCGTCCAAGTCCTTGAGAACCTATCACTAAAATATTCCTAGAAGGGGATAGGACTGAGCGAAACGCAAAGAGTATTGGTTTTGCGTGAGGATGAGATGGGAAATGAGAACTATCAGTCCTATACGAATACGAGGTTTGTAAATAAGCGAGTATCTGATAATGAGCAAGGAAGATCCGTTTTTCTGCTAAACAGGATCTATTGAACTCATAATTCATTAGATACTTTTTATGAATGTCAACCAAGCATCGTAAGTAAACTGATCCCGGTTGTTCAAACGTTTGATAACCATAGTCGTTTTTTGATAAATGATCACTATGAGTATGAGTCAGACTCAATAGAATTTGATCTACCCCTTTTTTTGTCGTTAAGGTGAAGAAATGAGTCAAGAATTGTTCTTCTTCCTCATCAGCATCAATCCATTTACTGTTCTCAAACAACCAGGATTCTGTTTTCTCATCAATCCAATCAACGTTCACGAGTGACCAAAAATCTATTTGATTAGAAAAAAAATCACCGTTATCTTTATCTTTCTCTTTCATCTCTTTTATTATCAATGAATGGATCTCTTTACTTGTACGACTTAGATGTCTCGTATTTCTCACCAAAGTGATTCGATCGGTGGGATCTGGTAGAATACTGATGAGATAGCTAAGAAAATAGTTCTTCTTAGGACGCATGTTGCCGCCAGAAACATAAACCGGTATTTCTCGCAGAAAATCTCCTAATTGTTCCAGAGCAAGTAGAAAGAGAGTCTTTAACCTGAAAAAAAACCAGAAAAAATCCAGCGAATCCAGTTTATATTCATATTCATTTGTAGGATACTCACCCAGAAGGTTTCGCAACTCAATCCCGTATGATAGAATCGTAAAAGGTTTGATCCTTTCTAACTCTGTCTGTAACTCACTAGAGGCTCGGGAAACAAAGAGAAGAGGTGTACAAACGAGATATCCAGCAACAAGAAGAAGGAAAAGGATTGAATAGAGGAACTCCTGAGCATTTGGGGATCCCGGATGTGTCCATATCAATGGAACGGGTGACTCATGATTTCGAAGAAATGATTCATCGAACAGAAGAAGATTCTGTAAACACTTCCTCGAAATCCGATTCCATCCTGGAAGAATCAACCGCCATCTTTTCCGTATAATCTCATGAAAAATGGATACATAATTTTGAAAAGCGGATACATAATTTCGAAAAGTGGATACATAATTTCGAAAAGCGGATACATAATTTCGAAAAGTGGATACATAATTTTGAAAAGGGAATACATAATTTTGAAAAGGGAATACATAATTTTGAAAAGGGAATACATAATTTTGAAAAGTGGATACAAAACTTTGACTTATTAGTCTTATCGGCAATGGGCCTGAAAAAATATCTAAAAGGGTGAATTTTAGATATTTGAACCCTGTCGAAGTAAAGAACCACGGCATATATGTTTGGAACCGATTCCATTTTGAGAGAACACTATCTCGTTGAAAGGTTCTATACATCCGCTCTTTCTCAACGCATTTCTTTCGACAAAGACTCCGTCTTTTCTTCTTTCCTGATGGTAAATCTTTCTCAGAACGTGGAGTGTGAATCAAACCCATGTTTGAATTGAAACTGAGATACTGATGCAAGTTTTTTCCTTCTGAATCAGATAGAT